AACGACTCATTTCAATTTTGACTCTATCTCCGGGTAGTATACGTATAAAACTGCGCCGGATTCTCCCTGAAATATAACCTAGGATTAGATCTTGATTATCTAACCGAACTCGGAACATACCATTGGGAAGTGATTCAGTAATTAAACCCTCATGAATCAGTTTTTGTTCTTTCATTCCAAGGAACCCCCCTTTAAGTATCAACTAATAGAGGAAGAGTTCTATAATTCACTTCTTCTCTCTATTTTACAAAAAGTAAGTTCGAGAGAAAATTGGGGTGCCCCAAGAGAATCACCATATATAACACAAAATTTCCCCTCCAATTTTTTCTAGTCGAGCTTCTCGATCTGTCATTATACCTCGAGAAGTAGAAAGAATTACAATCCCCATTCCGCCTAAAATCTTAGGAATTCGTTGATAGTTGGAATAGATTCGTAGACCGGGTCGACTTATACGTTTTAAAATTATTTTTTTTCCTTTTCTAGCCTTTCTATGTCGTAAGGTTGAAACCAAGAAATTTTTTTGACTTTCTTTATGTTTTCGAACGTTTTCAATAAAACCTTCTCGTAAAAGTATTTTCACAATGTTTTTAGTGATATTAGTAGATACTATTTGAACTCTTCCCTTTTGATCCATGTCAGCATTTCTTATAGAAGTTATTATATCGGCAATAATGTCCCTACCCATGACGAACTATAGTTATTAGTGCCTCCTCATTTTTATATAATCAACATGCTTCTTTTTTGTTTTATTTAATTTTTTTTTATTCTTAAATTATCAAAAATTTAAAGTATATGCATGAGACACAATCCATTCAATCGGATCTATTTAAGATATTTGAATATTCTCTACATAGAAAAAGAATATATCCCTTTTTTATCTATCTACTAGTATTCTTTAGAATACTATAATACTTCGGATGCTAATGAAACTATTTTAGTAAAATTTAACTGTCTCAATTCCCGAGCAATCGCACCAAAAATCCGAGTTCCTTTTGGATTTCCTTCTTGATCAACGATAACCGCTGCATTGTCATCATATCGTATTATCATGCCGTTGTCACGTTTGAGTTCTTTACACGTGCGTACAATCACAGCTCGAATTACTTCTGATCTTTCTAGAGGCATGTTGGGCACTGCTTCTTTGATTACAGCAACAATAACATCACCAATATGAGCATATCGGTGATTACCAGTTCCTATTATTCGAATACACATTAATTCTTTAGCTCCACTGTTATCCGCTACATTCAAAAGGGTCTGAGGTTGAATCATATCATTTTTATTTGAATCTCTTATTTCAATGTAAGGGAAAAAATAAATATTGTCTGTCCAGAGATAAAGAAACCTGCGGTTTTTTTTTTAATTCTCAATACTCCTTTACTTTTGTTTACCTATCCTGAAATAAAAAATTGAGTTCGTATAGGCATTTTGCATGCAGCTATGGAAATAGCTGCTTTGGCTGCAGTTTCTGATACTCCACTCATTTCATAAAGTATTCGGCCCGGTTTCACAACGGATACCCAATATTCGGGGGATCCTTTGCCCGAACCCATACGTGTTTCCGTAGGTCTTACTGTAACAGGTTTGTCAGGAAAGATACGTACCCAGATCTTTCCACCACGACGTGCATATCGTGTCATTGCTCTTCGCCCTGCTTCTATTTGTCTAGCTGTGATCCAAGCAGGTTCAAGTGCCTGAAGAGCGTATCTGCCAAAACAAATATGCTTGCCTCGGCAAGATATTCCCTTCATTCTACCTCTATGTTGTTTACGAAATCTGGTTCTTTTGGGGTTATAGTTGATGGTTATTTCTCAATTCCATCTCTACTGCAGAGCCGGACATGAGAGTTTCTTCTCATCCAGCTCCTCGCGAATTAAATTATTCAATAATCTTACATATAGACATGTATTTATGTATTTCATTCTATCAAAAAAATATACTAATATGAATTTTTTTATTGAATTTGTTACTGTTATATAGTGTTATATAGGGAGCTATATATATATATAAGTAGATAACTGGGACATGTTTCTTTATATATGATGTTTTTTTATTTTATCAATATCAAAATTGAAAAAGTATTTTACTTTACCTCTATTGAATCATGTCAAAAGTTATCCGCTATATGAAATATAAAGAAAATTGTGAAATTTCATAAAAATCAATAAAGGATTCGCGGGCGAATATTGGCTCTTTCCTCCTTCATTTATTTCTTGGTTCATTTCGCCATCCTAACCAGTGAATCATTAGGATTGATTCGTTTTCAAAAAAAAAATCCTATGTAGTCACAGGTTCCATCGTTCCCATAGCTTCTCCATTAATGTTTAGGCCTGAACTCTGCAATGGAGCTTCCAACAAAATATGTTATTTGTTTCCGAGTAAATCTCCTCAGTTTTTCTTAACTCGAAGCTCGATTCAATTATTTATCTATTTTCTATTATTTATATCTTTTCTATCTTTGATATTTGATATCTTATTTTTCTAGCTTATTAGATAGATA